AGCGTCACAAACTTTTTTGTTTTCATGCCGGAGAGTTCTTAACAATATTTATGTTATGAAAGAGTACGAAAAAAAAAATATTTTTTCCTTATTTGATCGGATTAAAAAGAAACTTTGGGATTGCTGAATCACAGACAAAAAAAAGAAAAAATAAACATATAAAGCAACGGAGCCATCATAGTATTTTTGAACTCCTCCGAAAGGAAGGATGGCAATTTGATTATTTACCCATCTGAGTCTGATAGATTCTATTTTATCTTTCTTCAATAGAAAGGAGGGGGGTCAATTTTCTTGTAGAGCCGTATGCACAAAAGATGCCTGTACGGTTGTTCAATTCTATCTTTTTTCTATTCTTTATCTTTCTTTTCTCTTTGCTTTATCATGCGAGATAGGGGAAGCTTTTATTTTGTTATATCATCAGGGTAATGATACATGAACCTTATAGTGCTTTTTATATGGCACAAGTAGGCGAATTTGTCATGGAAGCGGTAGAACTGATGAAACTGCGTGAAACCCTCACAAGGGTTTATGCAGAAAGAACGGGCAAACCCTTCTGGGTTGTACACGAAGATATGGAAAGAGATATTTTTATGTCAGCAACAGAAGCCCAAGCTTATGGAATTGTTGATTTTGTAGCGGTTCAAGGAAAATAACATGGATTTCGCGCAAATCTGTGATTTGAGATTTTATCTTCGAATTGAATATTCTATTAAATAGAAGTAATTCACCATCATTCGGTTAGGATCAATCTAAACCAACCCATCATATTATGTATACGATTCAACATGCCAACTATTAAACAACTTATTAGAAATACAAGACAGCCAATCAGAAATGTCACGAAATCCCCCGCTCTTCGGGGGTGCCCTCAGCGTCGAGGAACATGTACTAGGGTGTATGTGCGACTCGTTTAGATCATGAGCTGGCACAAAAGCAAGAAAACTACTTTTACAGTATCAATGATCAGTACCGGTGAATGGGATAGGATGGAAAAAGGAACTCCATCCATTATAAAAAAAAACTCTACCATATCCCTCTATTGTGTATGAAGTTTATGGTTTCCGTTGGTGTAAATCCAATCACCTGAATTTAAGATGATAAGAAATTCTCCATTGGTAACAAATGGTTATCCATTAAGCGGAGGAAATCTTATTTAAACGGACTAAGAGGGTCAGCTACCCAGCAAACTTTCATAATTAAATACCGTTACTGTATAGGTAGATCTGATTGTGAAAGACCTATTACTGGATAATTCATGGGTAGAGCCAAAGCGTGTGAACTATACAAGTTCCCAATAACATCAATTAGTTGATTAAATAGTAAATTAAAGTATAAAGTAAAGGCTCCGGTGTATAGAGAAGACCTCACCGTTTAAGAAGTAACCATAGAAACGAAGGAACCCACTATTTCTTTTTTTATTTCTTTTATTTACTATATTTTTGATACCTAGGAAAATACAATTTCTTAGTTCTGTCTTATTTCGCAGTGAAATACCTAAAAAAAAAAATCGTGGTCGGGAAGGTTAGAGTAGCCAAAGCCATTGGAATTTTTATTTTATACATTGGAAAAATTCGTTTTGTTATTAATAGACTAGGAAGGGGGAAAAGAATAACTGAAAGAAAGGCAATCAATTAGTTATTCGTCAAAGTTTCATTTATTCAATGACCAGAATTAAACGGGGATATATAGCTCGGAGACGTAGAACAAAAATTCGTTTATTTGCATCAAGCTTTCGAGGGGCTCATTCAAGGCTTACTAGAACTATTACTCAACAGAAAATAAGAGCTTTAGTTTCGGCTCATCGGGATAGGGATAGGAAAAAGAGAGATTTTCGTCGTTTGTGGATCACTAGGATAAACGCAGTAATTCGCGAAAGGGGAGTATCCTATAGTTATAGTAGATTAATACACGATCTGTACAAGAGACAGTTGCTTCTTAACCGTAAAATACTTGCACAAATAGCTATATCAAATAGGAATTGTCTTTATATGATTTCGAACGAAATCATAAAGGAAGTAGATTGGAAAGAATCCACCAGAATAATTTAAATGGAGTTACCCGGAGAATGAACTCCGGGAAGGTAGAGTAGAAATTAGTATGAGAAAATATACTAAAGTAGTCAAAATGAATGAACACGTTCAATTCAATAAAAACAGATTTCTTTTTTTCCGATTCATTTTTTCTTACGACACGATACTCAAATCTAGATTCACTCAAATCTAGATTCTTGTAATTATGATTCAAGTGAAGAAAAAGTAAGCCTATTTATTTCGGGCTTTAAAACCAGTAGTTCTAGCGGTCGACTCGGTTCTTTCAAATTGTTTCTCATTATTGAGAAAAGGTAACAAAGATAAAATACGAGCTTGTTTTATAGCAAGAGTAATTAATCGTTGTTGTTTCAAGGTCAATCTATTCACACGTCTTGATAATATTTTTCCTTGTTCACTAATAAATCGACTAATTAAACTCATGTTTCTATAATCAATTCGATCCCCCGATT